TGTACCGTCTGCCAGAGCTTGCAGAATTCCCAAAGGCCCGGCGTATTCGGGTCCAACACGTTGTTGTATCCCCGCAGAGATTTCTCTTTCTAACCAAACAATTACTAAGACACCTAGTGTGATTCCTAATACAAGCGTTAAAATAGGGCCAAGTATCCATATGATTCCATAGACTTCTTTTAAGGATTCCAACCTGGAAAAAGAATTGATAGCCTGTATTTCTGTTGTATCGATTATCATTTCAACGATCAACTTCTCCCATAATGATATCTATGCTACCTAGTATCGTCATAATATCAGCCAATTTCATTCTTTTAACTAATTGTGGAAGAATTTGCAAGTTAATAAAACCCGGCGGTCTAATTTTCCATCTCCAAGGAAAAACACTCCGATCTCCTATCAGAAAAATGCCCAATTCTCCTTTTGGCGCCTCAACTCTTACATAAAGTTCTTGCTTGGATAATTCAAAGGTTGGAGAAGGTTTTTTACTAATAAATCGATATTCAAAACCATTCCATTCAGGGTTCTTTATTCTATTAAAGAGCCGGACTTCTAAATTCTCATAGGGCCCCCCCGGAATTCCTTCCAGAGCCTGTTGGATAATTTTTATGGATTCTGTCATTTCATTGATTCGTACTAAATAGCGAGCTAACGAATCTCCTTCTTTTTGCCATTGAATCTCCCAGTCAAATTCGTCGTAACACTCATAACGATCAACTTTACGAAGATCCCATTGTATTCCGGAAGCTCGTAGCATCGGCCCTGATAAACCCCAATTTAGTGCTTCTTCTGGGTCAATAATGCCTATGCCTTCAACTCGTTCTAAAAAAATAGGATTTCGTGTAATAAGCTTTTGATATTCAGAAACCCTGCTTAAAAAATAATCGCAAAAATCCAAACATTTATCTATCCAGCCATGAGGTAAATCAGCAGCAACCCCTCCGATACGAAAATAATTATGCATCATGCGCATACCGGTAGCAGCTTCGAATAGGTCATATATCAATTCGCGTTCTCGAAAAATATAAAAAAAGGGGGTCTGGGCTCCAATATCTGCTAGAAAAGGGCCAAGCCATAATAAATGGGAGGCGATACGACTTAATTCCAACATAATAGCTCTGATATAGCTAGCCCTTTTAGGGACTTGAATATTCCCTAGCTGCTCAGGTCCGTTTACGGTTATTGCTTCTGTAAACATAGTAGCTAAATAATCCCAACGCGTTACATAAGGCAAATATTGTATAATTGTTCGATTTTCCGCAATTTTTTCCATCCCTCTATGTAAATAACCCAATATTGGTTCACAGTCAATAACATCTTCACCATCGAGAGTCACAATCAGTCGAAGAACACCATGCATTGACGGATGGTGAGGACCCATATTGACTATCATGAGGTCTTTTCTTTTAGTTGGTGCAATCATAAGTTTTTCTCGAGTCATTTTTCCGTGCATTGTTTAAAGTAAAAATAAAAAGAAGTTCATCAAAATTTAAACGATTAAGCTCAAAAGTATCACTCTTCAAATTAACGAGTTTTTATCTCACGAATATCCAACGCGCGGATTAATTCTTTGTAGCGTTCTCTATTTCTTTTTGATAAATAGGCCAGCAGCCGTTGACGTTTTCCCAAAATTTTCCGCAATCCTCTCTGAGATGAAGAGTCTTTTTTGTGCAATTCCAAATGTGAAGTCAGTTTCCTTATCTTATTGGTAAAATTGAATACTTGAAATTCAACAGACCCTTTGTTTTCTTTTTGATAAATAACCGAAATGAATGAATTTTTTACCATAAAAAAATCCCCCTCGCTTTTTACAGATATGGATTTTACTGAATCAGTAATAATAATAAGGTCATTAATTTGAATGTGGTATATCCAATAATATAATCATAAATTCTTTATGAACTTCTAATTTTCTGAATTCAAATCAATTAATTTAATTTGAAATTGGATTTAGATAGGAGTAGAAAAGGATTAGTACATTTTTCCATCGAATAATTTGAATTTAGACCTAAAATGAAGAAAGTTCCAAGGTTCTGTTGATTCATTTCAAGATCTAATTGAAACATTACTGAAATGGTGAGAAAATACACGTGATCCGTATATTTGTTTGTTTTCATATACCCCGCATACCCTACTAAAATATATATTTATAGGGTATAGCATATATACACAAAATGTATTATCCACAAATTTTTAATCGTGGATACATCTGTATCCTTAACATACTGAAACGACTGCCATTATTCGTATTAAACCAATAGCGGTTCATACAAGCTAAATCTTCTAATCGATAATTAGGCCAAAGAAAAAGCTTTAATTTCATTAATTGATTTTTTTCTTTATCAAGATGCTTGTTGTCATGTGAAACCTGGGTGCTGTTTTTTAGGTTCTTTTCGTTCCAAAATACTGGACTTCTATCTATATTATTTCTATTCTTTGAATTGAAACAGATTAGAATTCTCAATTTTTTACGACGTTTAAACGATAAAATATTTTCAGGAACAAGCAAATTAAAACGATTTTTATCTCTATTTTCGGTTATTCTTTGCTGTGTTGAAATAGCTTCACCAAAATGAGCCTTAGGGTCATATACTTGCTCTTGGCATTTTTTATTAGTTTGATGTTTACTCTTGTGAATCAACGAAATACCTATGGTTTGATACATAATAAACTGTCCGTCTTTTTTTACAGACAGGCGGGCAGGTTCTATAATCAGTATTCCCCTTTTCATCAATTCTGTAAGAGTTAAATTCTTCTGAATTAGCATTAGATCTAAACAAATTTCTCTCTTGTGAATCGAGGATATAGTCATTTTTCGTGGATCTACGAGTCTAAGCAGGAGACAATATACCTTGATATTATTGATCATTCTTTGATTTAAAGTATCACCCCATCTCAATTGAAAAAGCAAATAACGTTTCAGGAAGAAATCTAGTTCTGCTTCTGTCTTGTTTTTGTATTGTTTTTTCTTTTTCCCTTTTTTCATGTCTGACCTTACATAAGTTTTTTCAATATCTTTTGGCTGTGAGAGAACGGATCCAAGATCTCCTCGACTTATGGGTTCTTTTTCTTTTTGATTTGGATACTTTTTTTTCGATGCAATCAAAAAACTTCCTTTTTCCTTTTCATTGATCTTTTTTTTTTGACTACAATTTTCATTTCTATTTAAAAGAAGTAATTTACTTGGTATAAACCAAGGTTTCGTTTTATATGCACTATAAAACAATACAAATTCTGGGAAGAACCAAGATTCTAGATTTGATATGGGTTGCTTTAGGATTTTTTTATTCATTATCATCCAAGCAAAAAAACCTTTATGATAATTTGGTGGATTTTTTTCTGGAATTTTAAGATAAGAAAGGTCTTTTTTAGTAGAATTATTGGTAAGGATTTGAACATTTTGATTCCTATTGGTCGTGGTACAGGCCTCAATATTAACTTTTTGTTTAAGATAAAAATTTAGACTTTTCCAATCAAAATAGTTTCTATTGGCCATTTTTTCCATATCCATATATAGAGTATCGACCCTTCCTAGATTATTATTTAGATAATTATGAATAGGGGTCTTTCTCGGTATATCCAAACGGGTTTCTTTAGACGTGTAAGAAATCTCTTGGTTCTTATTTCCTTGAAACGGAGATCTATAAAAAAAGCATTCCATTTGATTTTCATAATCAAGAAATTTATATGATAAAAGATCATACCTATAGTCTTTTTGAAAATTCTCTTTTTGATTAGATAATGAATATGCTTCAAATTGTTTTTTGGAATCAATTAAGTGGTCTTTTTCCTCCCATTTGCTTACAATTTCCTTTTTATCTACATGACGCTTATGAAGCGTATTTCGCCACTTTTCTGGTATTAATCTAGACCATTTTATCTGAGATAAATTGTATTGATAATGCCCTCTTAACCAATTTTTCCATTGATTCATTTCATAACTCGGAAGTTTCTTATTCCCCAATTTCGAATGAACCACTCCTCGGGTTTCAAAAGAATCCTTTATTTCGGGTTTCGGAAAAAAAGGGATTCCTTGATAGTCAAGAACATATCTTAATTTATACGAATTACTAACTTGGATTTGTGATAATTTGTAAAATACATATGCTTGGGATATGTTGGATAAGTCATAAAAACCACGTGAGTTAGTTTTAACATTACTGATATTATCAAGTGACTTTGAAATAAACGGGATTGGTTTTTTCTTGTTGTTATTAATTATTTCTTGTTTTCTTGAATTATTATAAATGGATTTATCACTCATTTTTTTTATTAATTCAAGAAAAAGTTTTGTATTTGTTTTTGTAATATTAATGTTAGATAAAAAAAGATCTGTGTATATTCTTTCAATAAAAAATTTTAAAAAAAAGGGGGATTTACAAATTATTCGAGCATTTATTCTTTTTACTATTTGCCATTTTTCGAATCTGTTAGCATTATAGTTTGTTTTGTTAGCACTACTAAGATTATTTATTCTTGGAGTTACTTTTTTTTTCTCTTTTGAAATTTTTTCTATTTGATTTAGAATTGTACTTGTTCGATCCGCCAGATTCTTCATTTTTTTTTCTGTAAATGAAGAATTTATCCAACTTGGAGGTGCGATTTGAATCAGCGATTCATGAATTATCTGATTGCTTATTAGGGAATCTTTTTCTTCTTTAAATTCTCTCGATTCATATATCTCGACTTCTTTGAATCGAAATAATAGAATTGGATTGACTTTTGAAATTTCTTTTATTTTTTTTTTTATCAAAAGAACATTTTTGATAACCCATTTTTTTGCTTCTTTTGAAAGTTTTCCAAGTAATTTTGTTTTTCCTTTGAAAATTAGTAGAATTCCAAAATACTTCTTTTTTAATGTTCCCATTTTTTTTTTTAATTCCGTAAAAATCGGTTTAAAAAAGGAAAGTCGTTTTCGGGGCGCGCCAAAGGGAAGTTCGGCTTCCATTCCCCAAACTGTTAAAAAACAAAAATCATCTTTTTGTTTTTTATTTAGATCT